GTGATCCATAAACGACGAAAATTTATTTTTTGCCTATCCCTATCCCGATGAGCCGAAACCAAAGCTCTTATTTTTTGTTGAGTAATAGTTCGAGTAAGTCTTGAATGAGCCCCCCGAAAGCTTGATGCAAATAAACGAATTTTTGTTCTACGTCTCCGAGCGATATATCCCCGTCTAATTCTGGTCATTGAATAAATGAAACTTTAACGAATAACTAATAGATTTCCTTTCTTTCAGTTATTCTTTTGCCCCTTTCCTAGTATATTAATAACAAAACGGATTTTTCCAATGTATAAACTAAAAATTCCAATGGCTTTGGCTACTATAACCTTCCCAACCACGATTTTTTATTTTTTCTAGGCATTTCACCTCGAAATACGAAATTGTACTTAAAAAATAGCAATGATAAAGAAATAGTGGATTCCATCGTTTCTATGGTTACTTCTTAAACGGTGAGGTCTTCTCTATACACCGGAGCCTTTACTTCATTTAATCAATGTTATTGCTAACTTGTATAGTTCACATTCTTCGGCTCTACCCATGAATTATCCAGTAATAGGTCTTTCACAACGAGCTCTACCTATACAGTAACGGTATTTAATTATGAAAGTTGGCTGGGTAGCTGACCCTGTTAGTCCGTTCTTGCAAGAGGCGTCTAGGTTAACTAAGATTTCCTCCGCTTAATGGATAACCATTTGCTACCAATGGAGAATTGCTTCTCATCTTGAATTGAGGTGAGTGGTTTTACACCAATAGAAACCATAAATTTCATACACAATAAAAGGGATATGATCCATTTTCTTATTTTTAGATAGTAAATGTAGTTCGTTTTTCCCTTCTATCCTATTTGATCATTGATATTTGAACATTGTCCTCTTTCCTTTGTTCTAGTTCATGATCTGAACGAGTCGCACATACACCCTAGTACATGTTCCTCGACGCTGAGGGCATCCCCGAAGCGCGGGGGATTTTGTGACATTTCTAATTGGCTGTCTTGTATTTCTAATAAGTTGTTTAATCGTTGGCATGTTGAATCATATACATAATGGACTGGTTTAGATCGATCCTAACCGGATGATTATGAATTACAATTAGAATAGTAAATAAAAATCATAGAATATTAAACTCGGCAGGGTGAATTTTAAATCACGACTTGACGTGAAATTGAAATAAAGGCTATTCTCATTCAACCGCTACAAGATCAACAATTCCATAAGCTTGGGCTTCTGTTGCTGACATAAAAACATCTCTTTCCATGTCTTCGGATACAACCCATAAAGGTTTGCCCGTTCTTTGTACATAAACCCTTGTCAGGGTTTCACGTAGTTTCAGCAGTTCTCCCACTTCCAGGATGAATTCTCCCGTTGCTACTTCAGAAAAAGAACCAGCAGGTTGATGGATCATTACCCTGATGATATAAGATAATAAAAAGTTTCTCTATTTCGCACGATGAGGGGAAGATAAAAGAAAGATAAAAGAATAACAAGAAAAAAGATAGAATCGAACAACCGTACGGGCATTATGCATTGCATACGGCTCTACAATAAAATTGACCCTTACCTTCAAAAAAATAGGATCGATTAGACCCCGATCGGTAAATGATCAACTTACCACCCTTCCTTTCGGAGGAATTCAAAAATACTATGATGGCTCCGTTGCTTTATATATTTATTATATTTTTTTGTCTGTGATTTGTCTGTCATTCAGCAATCCCAAAGTTGCTTTTTTGATCAAATAAACTAATGAAAAAAGAATTTTTTTTTTCGCTCTATACTATAAATATTGTTAAGAGACCTCTGGTGTGAAAAAAAGTTTGTGACGCTGAACTGGACTTCCGATAATAAAATAGGAAATACCTTTTTCTCATATTACTCTCTCGATACATAATCTAATGTTTTGAAAACAGAATTTCTTATATCGAATTCAAAGTGCCATGCTATTATTACTTAATATTCATATTTCATATGGCGAAGGCATAGTCTTCTTTTTTCTCTCAAATAAAAGCCTCATTGGCGCCAAGCGTGAGGGAATGCTAGACGTTTGGTAATTTCTCCTCCTACCAGGATAAAAGATCCCATTGAAGCGGCTGATCCCATGCATATTGTATGTACATCTGGCTGCACAAATTGCATAGTATCATAAAGAGCGACCCCCGGTATTACCCATCCGCCAGGAGAGTTTATAAACAAATACAGATCTTTGGTATCATCCTCGATACTGAGATATATCATAAGACCAATAAGTTGATTTGAGATCTCACTATCAACCTCTTGACCTAAAAAAAGTAATCTTTCTCGATAAAGTCGGTTGATTAGGGTCAAATTGTATCCCCTCGAAACCGTACAGGCGCCTTTTGACGCATACGGTTCAAAAAAAATCAATGTGTAGATTCCAATACTTTTTCTTTTTTCATAGCAAGTTCTTTCTAACTAAAAGGATTTTCTTTGATTTTTCACTAAATATGAGTTTGTCTTCCTTTCCTTATAACGTATAATATATA